TTCATTCGGCTCCTTTATGGAAGATGGATAAATTTCCAAATGTAAGATATGAACGAAATTAAAAAAATTCCACCTATAATATCTATGTCAGCTTTTCTGTATGAATGCATTCTGCTTTTTAGACGATCCTTATAGAAAAGAAGGGGATTCTAACACTCTTTCTAGTTACTTCGTTCTCTATTTCTATTTAATAGAAATCCTTAGGAAAAGGATTTTGTTTCCACCGAGCTAAAAAATTTGTCGATGTCTCTAGTAAACCAAAGTCATTGTTTAATAGCTATTTTGCTTCAATTTTCCTTATACAAAATTTAAAAATTGAAGATTTAGTTCCGATTAGAAATACATTTTTTATCTTTATCCATGGATTCCTTACTCATACTCATTCAATTGGAAGTATTGATCCAATTAAAAATTAATTATGTTTCGTAATTTCATAATCCAATTTTTCAATTCGAAATTGACTCTTGGATACAAATCACGAGAATGTATATTTTTACTCGAATTTTTCATTGAGAGGTAAAGGATTAAATCCTTTTTACGATATAAAGTTTTTGATCGGAATGGGATATTCATCAAACCGAGGGACCCCTTAACTATTAAGGGGTTAATAGAACGAATCACACTTTTACCACTAAACTATACCCGCTACAATCCGATTATTGTATATAAATCAACTTTTTGTCGAACAAGAAACTCAGGCGTAATCAAAAGATAGGATCAAAAAAGAATCATGAAAATTAGAGCGTTAACGAGAGGACTTAATTAGATTAGGAAATAAGGACTCATTTAAATAACTAAAAACCAAGTCTTTTGCTATAGGTTTTTGGCAGATATGGCTTGACAAAACTATTTAAGCCGTAACATAAAAATGGATTGTTCAAGAATTTATGGTTCCTTTTTTTCTTGTCTTATTTTTTATATTTTTTATTTATTTACAGTTACTTTACTAATATTTTATTGAAATAAAAAGTAATATAATAATAACGAAAAAAGAAATATAATAAAAAACGTAAATAAAAAATAAAGCTAAGAAATGAAATGACATTTTGATTATATATTATATTAAATGAATCAAAATAGTCTTTCTTATGATTGTTTCAATATCAATAATAAGCATTTGTGTTTTCAAATTAAATAAATCATTTAAATTTGATTTGTTGGAACAAAACAAAAGAGGCCCGGCCCAGCTAGGTACTGACCAGGCCAAGCCGTGGAAAGAAAAGGTTTCTTTGGAAAAAATCAAAGAGGGATTTTTTTGTATTTTATTTATTATTATTTAGTTTATAATTATTATTTATTTTATATAGTTATATTTATATAACTATATATAAAAAAAAACAAAATACTAAATAAGAAGGGCTTTTTTCAAGCCTTATTTTGATTTACGGAACATAGTAATTATTCTTTTTCAATTGGGGGAGAGATGGCTGAGTGGACTAAAGCGTCGGATTGCTAATCCGTTGTACGAGTTTTTCGTACCGAGGGTTCGAATCCCTCTCTTTCCTTTTTCGTCGATAACTTTGTATTTCCTTTCAAATTTTCCGCAAGTTACTTTTGTGATTTTAAGTTATTTTATATAGTATAGTTTTTTATATAGTTATATAGTTATAGTTAAAAATGTGAAATAACTAAAATCCTACTAAGAACATTTTAAAATCAAGCAATAAAAACAAAAATCTTCTTTATTTTTTATTCTTCACGTCCAGGATTACGCCCCGGATCATTAGATAGGAATCCAAAGATGAATAGAGAGACAAAGAATATCACTACCGTGTAAACAAATAGTTTTAGAGTAAGCATTACACAATCTCCAAGATTCTTTTTTTAGGAAAAAAGAGAATAGATTCTCTATTTGTATTTTATACCCCATATCCTACTATTTTCTTTTCTATTTCGATATCAAGAAATAAACTAAATTTTGAGATACGAAATAGAAAAGAATTTTCAAAAAATTTATTTTTACTAAAATAAAAGTGGAGTTTTTTTTTCATTACCAAAAATTTTCTTTCATACCCACAATGTCTAATTGTGGAAGACTTCAAGAGGTTTTGCAATGGAAAAAGGGCCAAAATAAGGAAGTGAAATGGGGTGTTCCCGATTTATCACAGCTATACCAGAATTTCAATATTTGATTTGAATCGAGGGTTCATACTGTAAGACTTATCTGATCTTATCAATTGTTATAATTTTTTTTTTTTTTTTTTTTTTTCAAATAAATCATGAATTTTTATAGGACAGTATTAAAAATCTCATCGAAAACTTACAGCAGCTTGCCAAACAAAAGCTAAGAGAAAAAATAGCAGAGGTATTACGGGCATAACATCTACGATTGGATTTAAAAAAGCGTAGGCCTCGGGCAATTTGGCGACGAAACAACTACTTGAATAAAGGGCAGAATTAAGGCAGATACAGATCAAACTTAATATATTAAGCATAACAAACATTTTTTCTTGAGGGTAATTTTTTTTATTTTGATTGAGTTATTAATAAGTTGACTTATTGATAGAAGGGAAAATGAATAAAAATAAATTAGATATACCACAAAACCTTCTTTGATTTGAACTCGTCCAATCAAAAATCCTTCAACTTCAATAATTCTCAAATCAAAAGTGAATAGAATAAATCATACTTTCATATAATATCTTAATTGAATTAGATGTAATGATCAATAAATTCATCAGTTTAATTCCATATCTACATATATAAAAATTCTATCAATAATCTAATTTATTTTATAGATATTTAGGCTGGAGTTGACGAACAACCAATACCAATATTAGTCTTTATTAGTGTCAAAAATAAATGGGGCGTGGCCAAGCGGTAAGGCAACGGGTTTTGGTCCCGCTATTCGGAGGTTCGAATCCTTCCGTCCCAGAGCATATTCGTCTACACATCCAACCCATTATGATATTTTCACATACTTAACCCATATATATATCATATAATATATATGATATATATTATATCAGAATAAAGGTTACTTTTTTGAACAACCTTCTCTTTATGTTTAAGAGTATAATATTGAAAAATCAGTATGAAAAAAAAAAAAAAGAAGAACCTAAATCTTCCTTGTACACCAGTCTTTAATGCATTATTTCACTAAAAAAATAATCTAAATAATTATTTAGTTTATTTTTTTATTTATTTTAAACTATTTTATTATTATATTAAAATAGTTTAAAATAAATATGTATTTGGTATTGGGGAGGTTAAATTGAATTATTGCTGAGATTTCTTCATAAATTCTATTTCATATAGAAGGAAAAAAGAAAATCTAAATTACGTATAGATTACAAAGTATAGATTACTAAGTACCGACCGAACCAATGATTATTCATGATTCCATAATGGAATTAATTACATACTGTTTCCAAACTAAAGGAATGTTATGGTAAAACTTCGTTTAAAACGATGTGGTAGAAAGCAACGTGCGACTTGAAGGACACGATCCGCTGTGGATTCTTCCATCCACCATTTTATTTTATATAGGATAGGAATGAAAGTGCTCTTGGCTCGACATCATTTGTTCTGTTCCACTAGAACCCCATTTTGGGGGGGTTGTGATGTAAATCGTATCATACATGATGGAGCTCGAGCAGAACGTATTGATTCGTTTCTCGGAGTCAAGAATCTAAGGTTAGTATCAATTAATAAATTGGGACAACTTTGTAAGTATATTTTCGATAGAGAAATCGAACGGACCAATTCAAGCAAGTTTCAAATTCAAAAGTAAAATTTTTTTGAATTGGTAAAACTCTTTCGATCAAATCAAAAGTGTATTACACAGGAATCAACCATTCGTATGATTCTTTGATAGAAAGAAATCCCCCAAAATGGTATGTTGCTGCTATTTTGAAACGATTCAGGATCACCGAAGTAATGTCTAAACCCAACGATTCAAGGCCAAGATAAAGGATCCTAGAACAAGGAAATACCGTTTCAATTGTCTCAACAACTAGAACTAGATTAAAATGAAGGATAAAAATAGATTCGAAAGGAGACATACAAAAGAGGATTAGAGACCGCTCAATAAATGAAAGACCTAAAAGGTTTCTTTTGCGAGTTATACAACTTGAGTTATGAAAGTGCAAATTACAAAATATGAATAATTTTTTTGTTAGGGAAATAATAAGAAACAAGTATTTAAATAATATAATATATAAAGAAAGAAAGTTCTTGATCTAATTGATTTGATGATTTTATAGATATATTTGACATTAGAATTCTCTACATAAACATAACTTTAATTTTTTTGAGCCGTACGAGGAGAAAACTTCTTATACGTTTCTCGGGGGGGGAAGGTATTTTTTATCTACATCTATCCCAATGAGCCATTTATCGAATCGTTGCAATTGATGTTCGATCCCGAAGAGAAGGAAGAGCTCTTCGGAAAGTGGGGTTTTATGATCCGATAAAGAATCAAACCTATTTAAATGTTCCTGTTATTCTATATTTCCTTGAAAAAGGCGCTCAGCCTACAGGAACTGTTTATGATATTTCAAAGAAGGCGGGTGTTTTTATGGAACTTCCCCTTAATCACCAACCAAAATTCAATTAATCAAATATATATAACTAAGGTGTGGATGATTTGTATATAGTTTTGTATAATCTTTTCTCTGTTAGTTTTTTTCCTTTTCAATTTATATCATATTTCATTTATTATTTCTCCTATAGAATATCGTCTTTTATAACGATAAAAATCTATTTTATTGATTTTATTTTATTGATGGAATCGGTAGAAAAAATCTCAAGAGAATAAACAATTTTGTCTTTTATTTTTGATATTATTGTCATGTCAATGGTTTTTTTTTCATTGGAATTCTATGAACAATAAAAAAAGTAAAGGGCTAAGCTTGCTTTTTTTACTTTTACTTATATCTTTTACTTATCTTATATTTATTGATATTAATTGAATAAACCTGGAGTTTTTTCTACTTCTTCTTTCATTTATTCGTCCGTCTACACCCTGTTCTTTTGTCTATATGTCGATTATTTATGTAATGCCAATCCAACAGAAATCCTTAATTTCATTTTAATATTATATTAAAATTAATAAAACAAAAATGGAATTGAAATTCAAATTGAAATAACTATTTCAATTTATAATTTTTTTTCCATTTATCCATTGTATTCTTTTCTCAACATTCATATTGACAATAGTCTATCAAATAAATATAATCCGATCGTGGATAAATGAATCTATTTATCTCCGTCCCATAGATTTGGTTTTATTTCAGTCAAATAAAGGATTCTTTGGATTTGCTGTGATACAAGAAGTCTTTTTGGTTTTGATTAAAATGATTAAAAAAATGATTCAAATAGAATAATGGATAGGATAACATAAGAGACAAGAATTAGTCTACAAAGATTTTTATTTTCATTGGATCTGTTCATTTTTATTATGTTCATAATTGATTATCAATTTTATATTTTTGTTTTGCCTTTTTTATTTTGATTGCACCGTGCAATTCAATCTATTTATTTATTAGGATTCCGATTGTATCTATACATTCTAATTATTTTAGTTCGGGTTGCTAACTCAACGGTAGAGTACTCGGCTTTTAAGTGCGGCTAGCATTTTTTACACATTTATATGAAGCAACGGATTCGTCTATACCATCGATAGAGTTTGTAAGACCGCGACTGATCCTGAAAGGAATGAATGGAAAAAGCAGCATGTCGTATCAATATGTCGTATCAATAGAGAATTCTGAGAATATTGCATTCTTACCGTATAGGCCCAAAACCTTGTTTAAATTGTTTGAATTCTTGACGGAGAACAAAATCCAATTGAAAAAGAAAAGAAATTTAAATTAAATTTAAAGTTGAGTCGAGTAAATAAATGGATAGAGCCCTACTATAGGTTCCAATTATAGGGAAAAAAAAGTAACGAGCTCCTGTTCTTAATTTTTGAACGATTAACCGATCTAATTAGACGTTAAAAATATATTAGTGCTTCATGCGGGAAAGGCCTTTCCCATAAGTGGATTATTTATTTTTTATGAGTCCTAACTATTAGCTATCTCCATCTCCATTATGCGGTGGAGATAAATGTGTAGAAGAAGGCAGTATATTGATAAAGAAATTTTTTTTTTTTTTTTTTTCAAAATCAAAAGAGCGATTAGATTGCAAAAATAAAGGATTTCTAACCATCTTGTTATCCTAGAATGAGCATAAATCAATTAGGTGAAAAAAGAGAGGATAGAGAGTCCCTTGATGGGTCTTACCTTTTTCGAGGTATACATTTTTTTTCTTACTATAATACCTTGTTTGGACTGTATCGTACTATGTATCATTTGATAACCCAATAAATCCCTTATCCTATTTTTGGTTCAAATCGAATTTCAAATGGAAGAATTTCAAGGATATTTAGAACTAAATAGATCTTGGAAACATGACCTCCTATACCCACTTATCTTTCGAGAGTATATTTATGCATTTGCTCATGATCATGGTTTAAATAGATCGAATTTGTTGGAAAAGGTAGGTTATGACAATACATATAGTTTACTAATTGTAAAACGTTTAATTTTTCGAATGTATCAACAGAATCATTTGATTATTTACGCTAATGATTCTAAGCAAAATCCAGTTTTTGGGTACAATAAGAATTTGTATTCTCAAACGATATCAGAGGGATTTGCAGTCATTGTGGAAATTCCATTTTCCCTAAGATTAGTATCTTCCTTAAAGGGGACAGAAATCGTAAAATATTATAATTTACGATCAATTCATTCAACATTTCCTTTTTTCGAGGACAAATTCCCACATTTAAATTATGTATCAGATGTACTAATACCCTACCCCATTCATCTGGAAATCTTAGTTCAAACCCTTCGCTACTGGTTAAAAGATGCCTCTTCTTTGCATTTATTACGACTTTTTCTTTACGAGTATTATAATTGGAATAGATTTCTTATTCCAAATAAATCTATTTTTTCAAAAAGTAATCCAAGATTCTTTTTCTTCCTGTATAATTCTCATGTTTGTGAATATGAATCCATCTTACTTTTTCTCCGAAACCAATCTTCTCATTTACGATTAACATCCTCTGGGGGCTTTTTTGAGCGAATATATTTCTATGGAAAAATAAAACATCCCATACAAGAAGTCTTTGCGAATGATTTTCAGATTAGCCTATGGTTCTTCCAGGATCTCGTCATGCATTATGTTAGATATCAAGGAAAATCCATTTTGGCATCAAAGGATACGCCTCTTTTGATCAATAAATGGAAATATTACCTTGTCCATTTATGGCAATGTCATTTTTATGTGTGGTCTCAAGCCGGAAGGATTTATATAAACCAATTACCCAAGCACGCCCTCGGCTTTTTGGGCTATATTTCAAGTATGCGAATAAATCTTTCAGCGGTACGGAGTCAAATGCTAGAAAATTCATTTCTAATAGATAATGCTATGAAGAAGATTGATACATTAGTTCCAATTAGTCCTCTGATTGGATCGTTGACTAAAATGAAATTTTGTAATATAGTAGGACAG